AAAAAAAATATCACAATTGATCCCTAATCCAAGACCAGAATATTCAGAGGACTCTTCTGATCAAACAATAAATTGTCAGCAAAGTTGTTTCTTTTTTGTTTTCTTCAAATCCAAAGAATTTTGATTACTTTATACATAGGTCATCGATTCAACATTGGATAAAAAAATGAGGATTCCCCTCATTTTTTACATTTTTTTCCAAAAAAAGAAAAAAAAAATGAAAGGTTCAAATCATTTTATCGACATGAGTGTTATATATCGAAAAAAATCAATTCTGTAGTAAAATATTAACATAATAGTAGAAAGCGTACTATCCTGTGCCCGGACTTGAAACAAACGGTTTAGCTTTAACCATGTTAATGTTCCCCCATTATTGGTTCGTAGAGGATCAAAGTGAATTTACCAATGAATGACGAAATGCTATGGTTCTTCAATATGATTTTTAAATTTAGTCATAAGTAATTCGCGAGATTATGCACCTTTTTTTTCTTAGTTATAACTAGAAAAGTACAGTTGGTTGTATCCAACCTATTCTTGAAATAAACAACCCGCACACACTCCCTTTCCAAAAAAAATCAATACACCAAGCACTACACTTAGATTTATTGGATTTGTTGCTAAAATATCGGTATTAAATCCGAAACTCCCCGCAGATGGCCAGTAACCCAAGGAAATGAAAGAATCGGTTCTATTTTTCATATTATCTCCTTTTCTAGATAAAATGAATTATCTATTTTTTATTTATTTATATGTTTCTTTTTTACTTCCTCTTTATAATTTTGAAATTGATAAATAGAATTGAAAAAGAAATCCATTTATAAATGGATTTCTTTTTCAATTGACAATTTACAAAAAACAATAAGAACTATACTTATTAAATTCCAATTCGGTACCAAGGTTGATGTCAATTGATTTTCCTTTGTTGGAACAATTTCTAAAATGAGTTCCATTGAACCTTTAATTAAGAAGAGGAAAGAGTCACTACGCTAATTCCTCATCCACAAATAAGTCTCTCCCCATACATAGGGTATTGTACCAACGAATAAATAATTGTACGAGTGAAAGGTTCAAAAAATTACAAAAAGCACGAACAGAAAGTTCAAAGAAATAAAAAAGAATACATAGTGTTTGTTTTTTTTTTAGGATTCAAATTAAACAAAAGGATTTGCAAATAAAAGTGCTAATGCTACAACCAATCCATAAATGGTTAAAGCTTCCATAAAAGCCAGACTAAGCAATAAAGTCCCTCGTATTTTTCCCTCCGCCTCAGGTTGTCTCGCAATCCCTTCTACAGCTTGGCCTGCAGCAGTACCTTGACCAATCCCAGGCCCAATAGAAGCAAGCCCTACGGCTAACCCAGCAGCAATAACGGAAGCGGCAGAAATAAGTGGATTCATGATAAGCTCCTCACACCAAAATAAAGAAATGGTTAATGATACAATCAACCAATAAATTATAACTTATTATTCCATTGCTAAGATTTATACAGTCGCAGTAACTAAAAAATCCGAATTGAAGTAATAATATGATTGAATCATCAGAACTATTTGAATATCTTTTTTTTCCTATCCATCCACGTAGTTTTTTTTTGTGAATCCATACTATACGCCGGTCATTCGTCCATTTTTTTTTTTCTTGATTTAATCTCGGTATTCATTCAATCGTAAATTCACAACTACAGAGGAAACGGAAGGACTTCAACTAGAATCCATATCTAAATTCCCAGTATTCTAGCATATCTTTAGTTCATATAAAAAAACTAGTTAATACCTAATATCACATATACTTGTGTTTCTTACTTAATGTAAACCTATTATTCGTATTTTAGAGTCAATCGGATTCGAGAACCATTCTTCGAAACATACACAAGTGTTGTCTTATAGTAATTCGATTCAATACGTCTAATTCGACTCGACACTCCCCTAACAAATACTTTTTTTTTTTCATCTCTTTTTTTGTAAATCCTTTCCTACTAATATCGTAATCATTTTTTTTCCTATTACTCTCTAGATTTTATCTATTTTGCCTATTTATACCTTACCTTAAACTTTTTTATATATTATTTTTCTATTTTTATTCCCTAAATAGATTATCTTGAGCCATGTATATATTGCCTTGAGCTAAACTATTTCTAAAACTAATCAATGATGACCCTCCATGGATTCGCCTATATAAGCTGCAGCTAAAGTTGCAAAAATAAGAGCTTGAATACCACTTGTAAATAATCCAAGGAACATAACAGGTATAGGAACTACTAAAGGTACTAAAGAAACAAGAACAACAACTACTAATTCATCAGCTAATATATTTCCGAAAAGTCGAAAACTAAGTGATAAAGGTTTTGTGAAATCTTCTAAGATATTAATGGGTAAAAGAATTGGAGTTGGTTGAATGTATTTACCGAAATAACCTAATCCCTTTTTTGTAAGACCCGCATAAAAATATGCTACTGATGTGAGTAAAGCTAAAGCAACAGTAGTATTTATATCATTTGTGGGTGCGGCTAACTCTCCATGAGGTAACTGTATGATTTTCCACGGTAAAAGAGCCCCTGACCAATTTGAAACAAAAATAAACAGAAACATAGTTCCAATAAAGGAAACCCATTGACCATATTCTTCTCCAATCTGAGTTTTACTCACGTCTCGAATGAATTCAAGGACATATTCGAAGAAATTCTGACCGTCAGTAGGAATGGTTTGTGGATTCCGAACAGCTATAATAGATGAACCTAATAAAATAGCAATTACAACCCAAGAAGTAATAAGTACTTGGGCATGGACTTGGAAACCTCCTATTTGCCAATAGAAATGTTGGCCGACCTCGACACCAGATATATCGTATAACCCCTTTAGTGTGTTGATAGAACATAAAAGAACATTCATATTGCCCCCTGAAACAAATAGAACTTAAAAAAAAAATGATTTTGATTCGACCGTCTTTTTTTTTTTTTTTAGACTTGCCTTGAGTTGTATATTTTTTTGATACCAACTTATTACAATATCCCTAATTATTTTTATCTCTTTTGTGCGATTCAGGAATAGTAACCAATTCCATAAATCTAGGAAGTCCTACAAAAATAGATTTATCTTATTATTAATCAAGGATTTCGTAGAGAGCTTAAATGGCCTTCACAAATTGCAAATACTAATTTGTTAAGAATTAATCGAATTGAAGCTATAGCGTCATCATTAGCTGGAATCGAAATATCTGCGAGATCTGGGTCACAATTTGTATCAATTAAACAAATCGTTGGAATTCCTAAAGTGATACATTCTTGAAGAGCCCTGTATTCTTCTTGCTGATCAACGATTATTACAATATCGGGTAACCCTGTCATATATTTAATCCCGCCGAGATATGTTTGTAAGTGAGATAATTGTCTCTTCAACATAGCGGCATCTCTTTTCGGAAGACGGTTGAGTCCCTCCGTCTTTTGTTCCGTTCTCAAGTCCCGGAACTTATGAAGTCTAGTTTCTGTAGTGGACCAATTCGTCAACATACCACCGAGCCACTTTTTATTAACATAGTGGCACCGGGCCCTTATTGCAGCCCGTACTACTGAATCAGCTGCTTTATTTTTGGTACCAACAATTAAGAATTGTTTTCCCCTACTTGCTGCATCAAAAACTAAATCACAAGCTTCTGATAAAAAACGAGCAGTTCGAGTAAGATTTATAATATGAATACCTCTACGCTTTGATGAGATATAAGGTGCCATTCTAGGATTCCATTTCCTAGTACCATGACCAAAATGAACGCCTGCTTCCATCATCTCTTCCAAATGGATGTTCCAATATCTTCTTGTCATTTCTCCCCCCACTTCCTCTCTTTTTTTTTTTAATAAAAAAAAAGAGATGAGGTACCCTGAAATAGAAATAAAAAATTGTTCCAATGAAACCTTATCTTCTACCTCTACCGGGGATTGGCCGTTGAGACACGATCCAAGCCATTATTCATTTATTTCTATTCGTTATTTTCTTTAATATTATATTATTACCAAATCAAATGACTGCAGATAGGTAACAGGATGAATCTGCTCTTAGAAATTGAAAAATCCTAGAAATGATTGTTCTGATATACCAGTTCAATTCTTTGAAATGCAAAAATCGAATAATTCTTTGTAGTGGAACAAAATATCTCTAATTTCCCCCTCGAATAAATTCTTCTTTTTAATTTCCAAAGGAATGTTATTATGTTGTCTTGAGCGATGCGCTAATCCTTTGAATCCGGTACCAACGGGTATCATCCCTCCTAGGACAACATTTTCTTTCAGACCTTTCAGCCAATCTATACGACCTCGGAGAGCGGCTTTTGCCAAAACTCGAGCAGTTTCTTGAAAACTTGCTTCGGATATGAAACTTTGCGTATTTAGAGATGCTTTCGTTATTCCCAATAATATAGCTCGGTAATAGATCGGTTCTTCCAAAGCACGCCCCGTTCGTTCCGCTCGCAAGACTCCAATTAGCTCTCCAGGTAAAAAAACATTAGACATTCCGTCTTCTGAAACCAAGACTTTTGATGTTATTTGACGTACAATAATTTCTATATGTCTATTATGGATCTCCACCCCCTGGGATCGATAAACCTTTTGTATCTTATTAACTAAAGAAATACGGCTTTGAACTATAGTGAGTTCAGCACCAATTAAAAATCCCCAAGGAATTCCAAGAATTCTTGTTATACGCTCGTTCCAACCCTCAACTCTCTTTTCTAGGCTCATCGATATGGAATCAATCGAACGCACTTCTAACACTTGTTCCACTTTTGGAAGACCCTGCGTTATATCACCAGATCTTGATTTTTCATATATAAAGGTAACTAACGTATCTCCTTCATAAATGATTTCTCCATAATGGAGATGAACAGTTGCTCCTGAAGTGGCCAAATAAGGCTTAGCTAATCTTATTACTACAGAATCAACTTGAACAATTAAAATTTGACCCGATTTTAGGTGTGGTCCATTTTTGGCTATACATATATTTTCACAAATAAACTGTCCAAGGCTAATTCTTGTGAGTGTTTCATCACAAGAATTATCATAATAATTATGATGGAGAAAAAACCAAGTCAAATTGAATGGATTCAAAACCATGTTACTACACGGATCAGAATTTAAAATCCTCCCGTTTTCATCCATTAAATAATAATTAAATACTTCAAAAGTCTGTTTTAAATTGTCAAGTTCAAAATAGTTAGTTATCGAGATCTGATTATGAGTTATTAACTGAGAAAAGGAATAAAAATTCAAAATTTGAGGGACTACTCCTAAAGGTCCTAATGAATTCCGAATTGAAATTAGCGAATCTTTTTGAATTGATTCTTTTATCACATTATAAGATTTTCCATCATTAAATGGATCCATTTGAAAACAATTAGATGCTGACAAAATGATCAAAGATTGCCGTTCTTTATTCCGATTTATATTTAACAACGTACGAATATTTCCTTGATTTTGACTAAGGGATTGTTGAACCCTTCCCTTGGAATAAAGAGAATCCAATGGATTGCTATTGGTGTAATCAGACTCATTATTGAAGATCAATCCTGAACCTGAGGGGTCTTCCCTTTTTCTGATATACGAAATATGGGATTTCACTAAGTCTATTCTTAGGAAATTTCGAACCAAACCCAGACCATTTGTCCTTACTTCAACAAAGGAAGCGAGGGCTTCTTTGATAGAAGCACTTTTTTTGTCTTGGTCCCAATTCAACACTAAACAAGTCCGAACTAATTGAATACTTGTTCCAGAAATTCCCCGAATTGGTTTACCATTTCCATAAAGGATATAATTGACAACTTTAAGTTCCAGATTATCCCTTTCTTGCAACGAATCCTGTGCGAAAAGTGTTACTAAATTTATACCGTCGGCTATTTCATATATGATTACAGGTCGAACCAAAACAAAATACTTTTTTTTGGTAGGTGTGATCCATTGTACATAAATCCAATTTTTGAATTTTTTGAATTTCTTAGAATTTTTTTTTACCCTTTCCGGTGGTATCAAGATACCACTTTGTCGGGATATCTTATCCATCTCTCGAGGAAAATGTATATTTCCAGAAAATATTTTAAGTTCAATCTTTTTTTTTTTTTTCTCCACTCGTACCAATCCACCTACTCGGCTTCTTGTACTTAAAGTGATTGGTGTATCTACTCCAATGAGACTATTGTTCCGTACCATTATGGAACAAGATTCAGGTAAAATATGCACTTCCTCGGGAATGAAAAAAAATGGATCTACTTTCATTTGGTATTTTGGCTTAAATTCTTTAACTCCAATCAAATCTTCTTTTTTTAGGATTGAATGCACCCCTATAGTCCCATATTTAGTAATTCCTAAACTATTTCTTCTATATTGAGGATCATCGAAATAAGCAAGAATCCAATTTCTACGAAAAATACCATTTCTGGGGATTTCAATCGAAATGCTAGAACGGGGCAGTAATTCTTTTTCTCGTTCTTGAAGTGATTCAAATTGAACGATGAATCTATTTCTTCGCTTCCTTGCCAATAAATCACAATTCTCTTGGAAAATCCAAGGATATATAAGATTACAATAACCCGTACATATGATTCGATTAAGTTCTGAATAATTAGGAATTCCGCTTTCTTTTTTACCAAAAAGATTTGAACTAAAAAATTTGTGTCTTACTTGATCATTATTTACTGAAAGGATAGAAATAGATCTTTCTTCGACAGAAAGAGAATAAACGTTAATTTGATCTTGATCCTTATAGAGGGAAGGAATTACACGGGATCTACAGCAACCCCCCGATAATACCCATAAATGACTTGTTTTTGGTAAAAGATGAACATTACTATATGTAAATTCGGGTGCATGGTACACATCGGTACTCCAATGCATTTCTCCCTCTGAGTCAGAATAAATATGTTTTCGAACCCTTTCTTTAAAATTGAAAGTGTATGTTCCCGCACGAATCTCAGCAATCACTTGTTCTGATTCTACATATTGATCATTTTGAACTAAAAGAAAACTTTTTGGTGGAATAGTAACCTTATGTAGAATATCCTCACTCTCAATAGTTACATACAAGTCGATATAACATAAAAAGGCAGGATGCCCATGACGCGTACGTGTGGGATGAACCAAATTCTCATTGAATTTTATTTTTCCATTAGAAGGAGCTCGTATATGTTCTGCAGTACCCCCTGTGAATACTCCGCCAGTATGAAAAGTTCTTAATGTTAGTTGAGTGCCCGGTTCCCCAATAGATTGACCTGCAATAATACCTACAGCTTCTCCCAATTCGACCAGATCGCCATGAGTAGGACTTCGTCCATAACATAATCGGCAGATCCAAGATGTACTCCTACAAGTAAAGGGGGTCCGAATAGATATTGGTTGTGTTTGAAAGGTTATAAAGCGATTGATAAGTCCAATACCAATATCTTGATTTTGAATGCCAACGCATCGCGGGCCTATATATATATCGTCTGCTAATACCCGACCCATTAATGTTTGGATAAAAATTCTTT